GGAAGTTGATCATGAATTACCAATAAGCCTAAACAGGATTCTTCCTGGGTCGATGCCCGAGCGGTTAATGGGGACGGACTGTAAATTCGTTGGCAATATGTCTACGCTGGTTCAAATCCAGCTCGGCCCAAAAATTCGCCAATTTCCCATGAGATAGTATAACCCCTTACCCTTCAAAAATTCGCCAATTTCCCATGAGATAGTATAACCCCTTACCCTTCAGAAATACCTGATACAGGGGAATAAAAAAGAATCCAATTTTCGGATATATCCTTTCATTTCCCTGGGATTGTAGTTCAATTGGTCAGAGCACCGCCCTGTCAAGGCGGAAGCTGCGGGTTCGAGCCCCGTCAGTCCCGACGGATCCAATCAATACATCAATTCAACTCCCTCTTTTCTATGAAAGGTGTGGCATAGTCGGATTTCATTCCTAAGGGAATCTTTTTTTTTTCTTTCGCATTTCTCATCAAATATATAGATGAAAATTTTTATTACTTCATCTAGAACTCGTACCGATTGATGGGAGAAAGACATACGTGGATTAGTACAATTGTTGGTAGCATTATATTCAGTATTCCAAGAAATATTGGGTCTGCTTTTTCGATTGCTCCCGATTCAGGGAACAGAGTATGGAATAGAATACCCTATATTTCCAATTTCCAGGGAGCACATACACAAAAGGAATTCGTTTATTGTACAACCCAAAATGAATTTAATCGAAGCCCCCCCCTTGGACTACTTTTCTTTTCTAGATTCAACTATCTTCTTTTCTGGCTCTGATTTTTTGGAACCTCAATTACTAATTTGAAAAAAAAAAATTCATGCAAATTGCATACTGAGCTTTTGATATATCTGTCCCAATACTAATCATCTAAGGAAGGAAGATAAAAGAAAGCTAAAGATCAACCAAGGACCCCACCCCTCTTAGTGACGAAATGCAGAATTTTTTCCTTCCTATTTCCCATTTCTTTTTGGGTTTCGATGGAAACCCAAAAAGAAATGGGAAATTAGACCCTTTCTAACGAGATTCATCTTTATCACACTTCTTTGTATTCCAAGAAAATTAGATCATTAAAAACGTAGTTTAGAACTTAACTTCTTTTTTCCCTTTCACTCACTTCTATTGTTTATTTTATTAAATTCAAATAAAAAAAGAGTAAAGGAGCAATGCGCCATGGATGAAATCAAATATGCTGTATTTACAAACAAAAGTATTTGCTTATTCGATTGAGAAAAATCAATATACTTTTAATAGTGAATCAGGATTAACTAGGACAGATTAATAGAAAAAAATCACATATCACCTAATATATTCCCTTTTTCTTTTCTAGTAATGTTTTATTCGATTTCGAATAATAGTTCACTGCGATTTTAACATATCTATTGTTTTTATTTTATTTGTTTTCGACTTCTTTTTATAACTTTTTATAAAGAGAAGTAAAGAAACAAAATGAATAGTAAAGAATGATTCCTTTTGAATAATAGATTCATTATTTGGGTTTGTGACTAATGGAAGTCGAACGGTGGTGAGATGATACTTCATCTGAGGATGATACAAGGAAGGCGTAGGGTAGGTTAGAGAAAAGAAAGAATGGAACAGAATAATAAATAAAAGAATTCTTGATTGGATCAGGAATCCTATTTTGGATTCGATATGGATAAAAGACCTTCCTATGGTATATACTATTCAATTCTCGACGATGAATTGATTTGATAGGTCTGATATTGTTATTCATCTCACGATATTGATCCGATTCAATATCATCGAGAGGGGTAATTCATCCATTGAATTTACAGATGAAAGATTGATCATCTCTATGGGATTAAATCCCGAGTTATTGTGAAGTAAAAAACACTGAGATTATGGAAGTAAATATTCTTGCATTTATTGCTACTGCACTGTTCATTCTAATTCCTACTGCTTTTCTACTTATCATTTACGTAAAAACAGTCAGTCAAAATGATTAAAAATTCCTATTCATTAAATATATTTGAATGAAACGCGACTTCTGAGTTCTTATCAATGATTGAAGAAAGAAAATGAAAAGAATTTCAATTTCACGTAATGAGCGGACTCGAATCGGCAGTATTCAATGGGATCTGATAGTATGGTAGAAAGAAATATATGAATCGTTCTTTCTTTCTACCATACTACTATTAAATGGAAATGTATCCTTGATAATAAAAGCTTAATATCGATCACTCTCCAATATTATCTCTCTATATAATATGTAGATATCCATTTCATATATGGACTATACATAGGACCCAATTCGATTTCTTTTCTACATCTATTTGTTCCGATCAATCTGAAATAATCGAAAGAGAGCTCTTACTCTTATGTTTCGAATTCTTCGATTTCTTATTATTTCTAAGATGAATCTCCGTATCTATTGAAATAATCAATCAAGGAAAGTTATAATAAGAAAGTGGGTTTTTCATTTAGCATTTCGAAGAAGTAATTGATTGAGCCATTGACAGGACTTCTATGAGAGCTTCGTCGAATAATTTTGAAAAAGAATAGTAAAGCTTATCCATTTTTAACAGAGTTTTAATGTTTGAACCATGAAGTGAAATGAGTCGATAAAGCAGAAATCCAATTTATAAAATAATATAAAGAAGCGGTAAATGCACAATATGCGACTCTCCCAAGGCAAGATCTTATTATACTATCCCGTTAAACAATCAATATTTCTATATTCTTTCTCATAGAAAGTGTGTATACACTTAACAGAACGACTTCTTTTTTGAACAGTAAGGAGGGAAAGAAATAAAAGGGGGTCCGGTCTTCCTCATTGTCCATCTATACTTCTGGTAAGAGCCTATTCGTTGAAATCTAAAATTTAGGAAGAATTCGGTTGGAATAAATTTCCTATCATCTGTATTCCCTTTCAAAATACAAAGAAAGGGAATCATTGAAATATCTGTTTGATTGAAAAAGTATTATTCATATAATACATTAATTCGACTAGAATCCAATGAAATTTCAAAAATGATGCTATTTTGATTTTAAATCGTTAAAAATGCTTTGCAGAACGATCTAGAAAACAATTGATACAGTTTTCGTGATCAACTCAATTTAATTAGTAATACCTCTAAAGCCCACTTCTTCCCCATACTACGAGTGAAAGAGAAAATGTAAAGACTACCATTAAAGCAGCCCAAGCGAGACTTACTATATCCATGTGAATTATGTCCCCTATTTCGATGAATATTAAGGAATTTTTACATTATTCCTCACTAATAATAGTCGAATCAATTGGTCAGAGTCAAAAAGGTATTCTGACCCAACACTCTTGGATGAACCAATCCAATAAACCCATTTATAAAAAATTCCTATATGATTTCGAATCGGGAAAGATTAAACACAACAATCAAAATAGAGAGTGATATCTCAAAGGAATGTTTCTAATCGAAGATATAGGAATAGATTCATTTATTCCTATTCTTTTTTTGTCGATCTTCATAAGATAAGTAAAAAGCAAAAAAAGATAGATCACTATCTAGTCCATACCTCTATTTCCTATTTGATCGAATTCGTAACGTCTCCCAATTGTCTATGTGAAAGAGTTGGGTGGAAGTTGATTATGTTCTTTTCTTGACTGGGGGTTTGCCGAAAAGAATTTCTTTTTGTACTTTTAAAAAACCAATTATCCATCCAATCTAATATTGATTCAATGCCTAAGCATTCAGAGACTGTCGTAAGGCCGTGTATAAATTGCGCCCCTTCTCTCCCTAGAATCTTTCTTTGCGTCTAGAATTCAGGGATTTACAATCCTTTTAAAAACCCCCAAACCTTATGCTTAGAATCAAACAAATAGCAAGAGTCGTTTTTCTCTGCTTCTGCTTGCTGGGGAATAATTGGACTGGTTATATCAGCAGAACAGAATAGGAGATTTCGAATCTTTTGTTGATTAGGCGACACCCAGATTTGAACTGGGGAAAAAAGATTTGCAGTCCCCCGCCTTACCGCTCGGCCATGTCGCCAAAAGAATACAAAATAGATGAAACTTTTCCCCTTTGGGTTGGATTAGTGAACTTCTTTTTTTTATTGGACTTGCATTTTGCATCCAGCTCAAAAGACACGATGCCTAAAAACTTCTCCTCCCTTTTCTATTGACAAAAATATGGATTTTCCGTCACAAAAACCTAAACTTATAACAAATTTGAACCATTAACTATTGACTGCTGACTGTTAATTCATCAGCGATTCTTGAATTTGAATCTCTATTTTTGTTTTCCTACTGAGATAAGAAAATACAAATTGATATAGAACTCATCAATATAGATTCTTTTGAATAAAAACCCTTCTAAATTCTAATAAATTAGAATTCTAACAACAATTATGAGTATATGGAAACCCGAAAATAGAAATTGTTACACAGATATCTAACGGGGTATTTTATTTCTATATGTTGGCTATAGAAAATTCTCTGTCAATTATCGTGCTTCAATTTTTCATTAAATAAAATACATTGGAATAAAAAATGGAAATTTTTGGATAGAGCACGACTGGACCGACGCTACCCCGACTAGAACGACAATAAGGAGGAAGAAGGATCTATATACTAACTATATCTACACATGTATTAATAAATACAACCCAACCCCTCTTCTACACCTCACAATCGTATTCTACAAATTCAACTAAAAAATAGGTAAAAATACCTCTCTTCTCGGCGAATCATTTTTTCAAGAATAGAATCCATGAAAGGGGTTAAGTGCAAAAAATCGACTCTCTATTTTTTCTTATTTTTATGGTTTTCTATCAGTGAAAAGAGCAAATACTGAATCCGTTTTTTTCTAGTAGTTAAGCAGATTCGAATATGGAATAATATAGAATGTAAAAATAAAAAGAATTCTCTTCAATTCAATCAAAACATAAAAAAGCTCTTAATTCTATTAGGGGTGAATAAAAATTCGATTGAATAAAATGGAGGAACCTCTTTTGTGCTTAAGTACCAAGGCGGCAAAAGTGTGTCTTTTTTCCTGCTCGCTCT